GTTGAGAAAGCCTTCCCCCAAAAAAAGATAGAAAGATCTTTGGATATGTAAAGTCTTCTTATGTGAGTGGAAAAATCCAATGGGAAGGACTTAGCCACTTTCAAGAGATGAAATTGGAATGTGCTCTGGAACTCTAGGGCTTTTAGGGCTAGTTACAGTCCGGTTTTGAAATACATTCCGACTCTGAACTCAAATATGATCAACGGGATCAGTCGGCTACCAAGCGGGTCCCAATTAAGTATGTTATTGATGTGGGTCAATTTCTGGTGTAACCCCCTGGCATTGTTCCCTATCATTTCATTAGAAAAGTGAAAAAGTCCTATCATAACCTAATGCACCAGTGATTGAAACTGCTAATGGCAAGGAAAGCTGCAAATCTTGAATGCTTGGCATCAAGCAATCTCATCATCTTTTTATCCCCCGACGGGAAGCCTAAAACTTTTCATTCAGTCCCGGTGGTGGAAATATCCAATTTTTTCGGGCATTACCTTGAGCTAAGGGAAAGAGTTTGGTTACCAAGTTCGGTTACCATAAGCGGAAGTGAAAACCTTATATCTCCGATATATAAGATAGAATGTAAGTTTAAAATCTATTTGGGTAGATAGTATGGCTTGACAATGTCGAGCTAAGACTATTACGAAGTAAACATAGGGTCTGTCTCAGCCTTTACTATGGAATCAGATTTCCTCGCGACTATCTTTCCCTTGAATCCTGGTTGGATTGCTTTCTTAGTGTGGCTTGTTCGCTGTCCACTGGTGATATTATCATATAGAAAGATAAATATAGATAGAGAAAGAGGCTAAGCCTACGTAACGCTATGGGAACAGCTTTTTTTGTCCGCTTTCAGCTATGCTATATAGATGCGCTACCTTGTGAAAGAAAACTATGTAAGTAAGTAGCATCTAGAATAGGCTGCTAAGAAAAGAAAATCGAGTAGCTTGCGGGCCGGTCGTCATTGCACACTAGCTGGTCAGTGGGGGTAAGAGAGTGCTCCGTTGGTGTTCTCAGTGCGACCTTGCTTGGTCAACAAGGGGCCCATCAATTGAGGGCTTTCCGGACCTTCTCCACCTCCCTTTTTCTTTCTTTTCCATGCTGGTCAACAACCAACAAAAATTCTCTAACTTCACTACTCGTACAGGCTTGACGGAGTTAACTGGAGGGAATCATTTTTCTACATCAGCAATGGATACCTCATCACTTTCTATTGCTGTTTTCACAGTGACTCTTCTTTTTTGTGCTACCTTATCTTGTTGTCGAAATTCAATTCATTCTGTTCACTCAGAAAACGACAAAGAGAGGAGGCGGCCCTTCATTCGAGTCCGAATCCAAGCGAGCCAGATTGGATGAAGCGGGAGCAACATCATCAACAATAAAGGTGCTCCTGAACCCGTCCCTGAGCCGGAGGCCCCCCTTGGCGAAGAACTTCCGGGTCTCCGGCACCACAATTGGCAGATATGGAATTGCCTACGGAGGAACTTCCCATGGTCGCTTCCCCGGACAGCGATCCAGTATTTTCGGGATTGTCTCCATTGGGGGACCTTACTAATCTCGAACCTAGTCCTTTACTCGACCAGAGAACAGGCACCGGACCCCGACCTGGAGGCGGGGGAAGCTCTTCTAAGCTCTATTCATCACAGTGCCGGCGAGACTCTTTATAACCTTCTGCAGCAAGCGGGGATGCAAGCTCCACAGAGTTGGACAATGCACGAACTCGCTGCAGAGATTATCGACGCTCAAGGGGACATTGCCTATGCGTCAGAAGTTTTTAATGATTTATTAACCCACCAAGTTCATAGTTTCTACTTTGAACAAACGGTGGAACTCGTCCGCCTTATACTTATAATAGGATAGGTGAACGATTATGTGTGGCCTTTTTGATCTCATCCGTATTCCGATGGAATTGAAGTTTCATTCAACCAACTATCTTTTTGAAGCAGATAGTTTACAGTGCTCATTCTATAGATACATACTGGAAAAGCCAACTCATGTTTTCACTCCATTTTCATTACGAAGATGTATTACGTCAGGATCTGTTGCTCAAACTGAATTACGCCAACGTTATGGAAGTTCCTGGATTGTGTAAAATAAGAGTAGTACCAAAGGCAGCACCTTCTGCTTTAATAATCAAAAATGGAAAATTGGCTATGGAGATTTCGTGCGGTCAGAAATTAATACAGACACAAAGGGCTTCGACAGGAAAGTCGTTTCGATCCAATCCGGGGGCAAATAAAGACAAAAAAGGATATGTCAGTGACCTAGCACGACAAAGCACTCTCCGAGGGCATGGAATGTCTAATTTTTTGGTCAGAATCTCCACAGTAATGTCTCTGTTAGATTCTCCGGTCGAAATACGGGAAAACTCCATTCAATTCTCGATGGAAACGGAGTTTTGCGAATTCTCCCCGGAACTGGAAGATCATTTCGAGATTTTCGAACATATTCGAGGGTTCAATGTGACTATTGTCACTTCGGCCAACACACAAGATGAGACTTTACTACTGTGGAGCGGCTTTTTGCAAAAAGATGAGGGGGAAACTCAGTAAGATGTCGGAGAAGCTAAATATACGAGATCACAAACGTAGATTGCTCGCGGCTAAATATGAATTGAGAGGAAAGCTTTCGAATTTTGTAAAGATCCCGATCTTCCTAGTGATATGCGGGACAAACATCGTTATAAGTTGTCCAAGTTACCAATAAAGAGTTCCTTTGCACGAGTAAGAAACCTATGTATTTTCACGGGTCGCCCTCGTGGAGTAGTTGAGTTCTTTCGAATTTCTCGTATCGTTTTTCGTGGATTAGCATCTCGATTTGATGGGCATAAAAAAATCGTCTTGGTAGCAACCACCAAACCAATAGAACAAGGGTTAGCTCCGCAGCTGGTCTACAAGCAAGGTAAGTAGGTCCATTACCGGCCGGCTCCGGACCGAAAAGACCTAACGGCCTTATCTCGGATCGGAAATGCTAACGGGGCGGGAATCGAAGTGGGGGATCTCTTTACCGCCTGTGTCTATCTCCTGTCAAGTATGCTCCCCAGACATAGACTACGTACAGGGTAGTACTCTTGGAAAGATAGAATATCACCGCGTTAACATAACATTAAGTTACGCATGTTACTCCCGAGGGATCGACCACTATTCTAAATATAGTAAGGCGGAGAACTTTTGTTCATTGGAGCGCCGGAGTGCGGGGGTTGTTCCCATCATTGAAGTCAGAGTCTGGGACTGAGCCTTCCGAATAAGAAAGACAAAAAGCGCTTAGTTTCGTTGGAAAAATCAACGCAAATATCATATTTACTTTTTCTCGTCCTACTTCTAAGGATAGATAGAAAAGGTTGGAGAGAGTGACTTTCTAAAATTCTCTCCTTTCCTGCGCAAGGCGGCCCCAAAAAACAAAGCCCACCCCTCTTTCACCGAAGAGGAAAGAAGAATCTTCCAAGCGGGCAGAAGAAGGGGGTCCAACCCAGCAGCTTGAAGGCGTGGCGCATCTGATGATAAAGAGGTTCCTTCTGCCAATACAACCTAACTTGCACGAGATTCAAGAATAAGATTAGTTGATGGAACGAAAGGAATATGTATGGGGATCAACTGGTAGCGAGAAAAGTAATAACTTTTTTTTAACAGTTCTTTCAAAAAATTCATCTATCTGATTGATGAGTCATAAGACAAGACAATTCAAGGTTCCGCTTAAGACTAGGAAAGAATAACGGAATTGGGTTCATGGTCGGTCAGGTTATGTACCAATAAATTATTTTTATATTAGAAACCCATTAGAAAGAAGGGAATTTTCAGTGTACGAGAAAGAAAATCATACATAAATGATAGAAGCCTCGAACGCCCGTGCTATGAGATGGAAATGGTCGAAGGAGTTGAATAGGAGGATTACTATGACTATAGCCCTTGGTAAATTTACCAAAGATGAAAATGATTTATTTGATATTATGGATGACTGGTTACGGAGGGACCGCTTCGTTTTTGTAGGCTGGTCTGGTTTATTGCTCTTTCCTTGTGCCTATTTCGCTTTAGGGGGTTGGTTCACAGGTACCACCTTTGTAACTTCATGGTATACTCATGGATTGGCCAGTTCCTATTTAGAAGGCTGCAATTTCTTAACAGCCGCAGTTTCTACTCCGGCTAATAGTTTAGCACATTCTTTGTTGTTACTATGGGGCCCTGAAGCACAAGGAGATTTTACTCGTTGGTGTCAATTAGGGGGTCTGTGGACTTTTGTTGCTCTTCATGGCGCTTTCGGACTAATAGGTTTCATGTTACGCCAATTCGAACTTGCTCGATCTGTTCAATTACGACCTTATAATGCAATTGCATTCTCTGGCCCAATTGCTGTTTTTGTTTCTGTATTTCTGATTTATCCACTAGGTCAGTCTGGTTGGTTTTTTCACTCCAATCACTCCTCCTCCCTCGTCTCTGCCTCTACTTCTTAAAGGGTGAAGTCCTTTGGTTGATGCCCTTCTTGCTTCTTCTTGCCTGTCGTCTTTCTTACTAAGACTCCTAATTAGCATCCAACAGATCCATTCCATTTTAGGAGAATAAGTTTGCTCCTGTAGGTTTATATCCCTCGTTAATGCCTTCTATCTATCCCTCTCTTGCTAGTAGCTTTCTTCTTTCCTAGTAGCTTGACTTCCTCTAGTAGCTCGGTTGTTAGGTAGCTGCTTCCTAGTCGTTTTCTTCTTTGGTAGTTCCAGTAGCTAGCCTATCCTATCTATCTGAGTGTCCTAATTCTTTGTATTCCACTGAGAATCCGCTTTTCCGACGTCTAACAGTGTTTTCCCCGCTTGAAGCTATCTCACGACTTGGATTCGAACCAATCAAGCTACTTGCCCTTTAGTAGATCGTGAGTGGGTCTGTCGTCCTCCTCATTATAGTCCTCCTAGAATCAATAGCATTTGAAAATGGTGGCCCTCGTATAAAAAAAAACAGTATTCTCGCTAAAGCAATTTTAGTAGTTCCAGCACCGATGAAATTCCTATGATGGTTAACATATCAGTAATCATTTCGCTTAGAAATTGTACAATCGTTTCATTCATTAGGGCCCGTATAAAAAATACTGGAGAAATTCAAAGGATAGAGAGCAGGAATAGATTGACTTTCTTTCATTTCCGCTTCCCCGGTTTAGTTGGTTTGGGGGATTAATTGATTAGATACCCGAGAACCATAATCTTTCCTAGGAACAGCTTCGACGACGATTGGCGTAAAGGCATGATTAGTTCCACAAATCTCACTGCACTGACCATAGTAAACTCCTTCTCGTTGTACCGAAATAGAGGTCTGATTTAAACGAGGATCTTGCTTTTTGGGTAGCTTTTCCTATCTTGCTTTTGATGCGCCCATTAGTGCGCATCACTATTTCCTTTCTCTTTAATTACCAGTGTAGTAAGCTTTTGGGCACTTGGGGGTTCGGATTCGAAATCCTTGAAAGTCTACAGCTGGCTGTTAACTCGAATGACTGGCTTTCACTTCCAGGTAGTGGAACGCCGGTTTCTTCGACAGCCGAATGTGCCGATGCCCTTTCGGCCGATTTACGAGTAGCTGTTCAAGCAGAAGGCGAAGCGGCAGCCGCAGCGGCTGCCGAAGCCGCTGCCGAAGCCCAGGCCGACGCACGCGCGCAAGCGGAAGCGCGAGCCTTTCTAAATACACTATCTCCATTGCAACTGCAAGCCTTAATGGAAATTACTAATCGGGAAATCGAACTCTTTGCCCGAATTCGGCTTCTTGAAGCCGAATGCGCCTATGGTCTCCCGATCCAGCTCAATCCTGGCGAGTATGAGGAATTGGTAAAAGATAATATCCGCCAATCCGCTTATTCTTTTTCTACTTATCTTTCTACCGTACAAAATGAGATGTTCGATGTCCAGATAATGGAAATGAAAGCGACGCTACAAGAGCGTCTTTTTAATTTACTCTTGGCCGACCCGCAGATCGACCGCATTTTTGAAAAGACTGCTTTCCAAAATATTCGTGAAGAAGCTTACGACTTTCTACAGAGCAAGGTTGAACACCTTGATTTTAAAGTCAACCAATTTCAGAAGGATATACTCGAAGGCAGCCTAAGACATTATCTGCGAGAACTAGAACGAAACGGAGCGAATTCGGAACTCTTTCGAGAATTTAAGGCTCATTTCACCGACTAGCAATCGGTTCCTAGTTCAAGCTTCAATCTTTGAGCAAGGTGAGTCGGCGGGGATCGGGCAAGGTTAGGAAGGGCGGGAAGGAATAGAGCAAGTGGAAGAGACAAGGGACATGAAGGCCCTTGGTCCTATGGGAATAGATAAGTAAAGCAATGATCCGAACCAAAATGAGAGAGGTGCCGCACTCTAGCATCAGGGTACAGTGAGGTCCAATTGATGGATGCGATTGCCCTGTCTAAACGTTCCCTAATTAGACCCAACCCAAAACTTGGACTATGTGTACATGCTGCCAGAGAATCCTGGTCGTTTAAATCAGACCAAAAAGAAATTTTATCCATCTCTGAATGTACACCCAATGGATTATTCGATCCATATTGATGCAATGCGGCCAGATGAAGAAGACTGGCGCCTACTAAAATAAAGGGGAGTAAATAATGAAGACTAAAAAAACGATTTAAGGTGGCATTGTCCACGGAGAAACCACCCCAAAGCCAAGTCACTATGGTATCTCCTACTACAGGTATGGCGCTAGCTAAGCTTGTAATTACTGTAGCTCCCCAAAAGCTCATCTGACCCCAAGGTAGTACGTATCCTATAAAAGCTGTCACAATCATTAATAGGAAGATTACAACTCCGACACACCAAACAAATTCCCTAGGACTGCTATAACTCGCATAATATAGACCACGCAAAATATGAAGGTAAACCACAATGAAAAACATACTTGCCCCATTAGCATGCATATAACGGAGCAACCAGCCCCCTTCAACATCTCTCATAATGTGTTCTACGCTGTTGAAAGCTAGATCCACATGAGGTGTGTAATGCATAGCTAAAAAAACGCCAGTCGCTATCTGAATGACTAAACAAAGACCTGCTAACGAACCGAACCCCCACCAATAACTAAGATTGCTCGGGGTTGGATAATCTATCAAATGCTGATTAAGTATGGAGGCTATAGGTTGTTTAAGAAGAGAGAATCGTTGGTTTCTTATAGTCATTTCTCTTTTCTTTTCTATCGTGACAACTCTTGTTCCCACACCTTTTTAGCGTTCTGGGGCCCTACTAAGAATATTGTTCCTTTCTTCCACCTCCGAAGGATGGAGGGGGTATACAGCGAAAGAAGCGCCGAAGAGGTCATCTTGGGTTACTGAAGAGTCGTCCGACTGCGCGGTGACCGAATCAGAGAGGTTTTTACCGCTTTCTCTTCTCTCCAGCACTCTCGGACTGATCATCTTGCTGCAACAAAGCAAGCTTAGGAATGAATCTAATGGAAATTTAGGTCTCTGCCCGCTTGGAAGATTCTTCTTTCCTCTTCGGTGAAAGAGGGGTAGGCTGTATTGGCAGAAGGAACCTCTTTATCATCAGATGCGCCACGCCTTCAAGCTGCTGGGTTGGACCCCCTTCTTCACAGTCCGAAATGACCTATGGAGATGTGATGAAGCAGGGAGACTTCAACTTGAGACGACTAGCAGCAGGAAAGGAGGACTTCTTGCTGTCTCACTCAATCAGAGTACTTGTACCCCAAAGGGGGAGGCCTTCAAGAAAGAAAGAAGAATCATTCCTCTCGCGCGCAACCAAACCCTCTTTCTCCCAGCCTGTCTGTTGAAGCTGACGAGCTTGAATCTGCTACAAAATCCCGATGAAAACCTCTTCCTTCCCTCTGATCCCTTGCCTCGGGTGGATTGAGCGACTGACCGACTGATTGACCTAACTTCCTGCCTGCCCGCTGCCCTAACTTCCTTGTAGTAAGAGCATTACCGGGTATTGAGGAATTAGTTGCAAGAGGAATTCAATCAAGAAATGCTGCTACTTTTACATCAAGAAATCCGGGATTTTACTATTCTATTTCCGGTCTTCGGTTCATGGGCTAATCCGTGATAGTTGAAGAGTTAAGAACGCTTCTCATTTCCTATCTTTAGGAAGTCAATTGGGTACTTGCTTTTTGCGGAAGTCGGAATCTTGCTTTCATCTCTTTTTCACTCTTAATGGGTTACTCCTAATCTTCTTTCGGAAAGGTCAAACTCCTTCTCGAGAGGACAGCTTGCTTAGTTTCAGGTGGACACCGCTAGAATGGGATTAGTCGGTGCCAGGTGGATTGGAATGCTTTGATTGATGGCCAGGAAAGGGAGACTATTGAGGTGGGGATTCAAGATGTTAGTTCGCACTGGCTCGTACCACCTTGAATTGCAGTCGGCCTTGAAGGCTCGGCGGAGGAAAGGACCACAGGGATCACTTCCTTTCATGGGTTCGCCTCCTTGGCTCGTTGATTTTAGCTCCCGAGGCTAGCCTACTCTTTGTATTTGTGCGAAAGTCTTTTGCTGTAGCATCTGGCTTCTCTCGAAAAGGCCTCTCCGGCTATAACAGTGTCATCACATCAAATGGAACATTGCCATATTACACCCCTATATAGTCAGGCTCTCTTCAGCAAGAAATCAGTCTTCCTGTGGCTTTCTTTTTCTGCATTGCTTCGTGTTGTTTCCTTCCTTTCTCCCGTTGTTGCTTGCTGCTTGGTTAGCTAGTTATTCATTTCGTTCCACTTGCTCAATCGAATACCTCTTTTGTTCCCCTCATGGGAATGGACTGGCTTCAGAGTTAAGATGCGAATCCCCACTCATTGCCTTACCTGCTTGCTTCCAATAGCCCTATCGGGAGATTGGCTTCTTTGGCTTATTCCATACCAGACCAATTCATACATACGATACCAATTCATGCCAATCGCGTGCTTACTTGTTCCCCTCAGAGGGGATACCTTCTTCATAGTTCTGATTCTAGTTCTTCCTCGGGAGCCGCTTTCCTTCCTGAACGGCCCGCTTCTCTGCTTTCGGAGATTCTTATGTTGACTGTACCCTCAAAGCATACTTTATCCTTGTTAACCTCAGGGGAATAACCGCTTGGTTCGTTAATTAGAATGTGAGTCCGTACAGGTTTGACAGGCTTGGTTTCTTAGTTCTATTTCTACTGCTCTACCGCTTTCTGTTTGGTTTGCTATAACCCCACTACCATTCATACTAGGAAGACTCCCTAGAAATGGAAAGGGAACCAGGAGATTACGCAAACTAACTACTGCTTGACTCCTTTGGTTTAGGAATTCACAATTGATAGGGGTCCTTCCCTACGTCAGGGGGTCTACTGGCTTGTCTTCCCTCAATCGAGCAACCATCTAATGGCTCGCTACCTTCCTTCGTTCGCTACTTCTGCCTTCGATGAGTACCTTCTCGACTAATTATTGACTTCCTGGGTTCGGAGGAAGATTACAATTCACAGTCCGATTGACCTTCCATACCTGCTTGGAGAGCTAGGGATAGTTACTGGAATTACTGCTCCATCGCTAACTCCTTGGGTGAAATATTTGCGGACTTCCCTTTCTTTACTCCTCGATCACCTACTCTTTCTAACACTTGACCGGATGGGGAGTTCATTAAGATTAGAAGTAGGCATTGTGGCACCTGCTTTGTTCCACTCAGAGGGTACCTGCCCTTTTGCATAATGTGACACCTAGAACCATTCCAAACACTTGATTAAAGGAAGCAGCAACGTCAGCCTTTTGGAACCCACAACAACACGAATTCTATGAAAAGGATGTCATTTTGAGGTTTGTAAGCCGGTTGAACTTGCTTCTGAAGCCAGTGCCTCAGATTAGTAACTGTTGCCATGAGGAGTGCTACCCCAGACCGGGCTAGCCAAGTTTAAAGCCGTCATTTATTGAATAGAGATTCCTTCGGACCTTGCCCCTGAGTTGTGGAGCGGATAAATAAAATACTATTCACTATATGTAAAAAGGGGGGCTTTAGCCCTTCCGTTTAGCGAGGAATGCTATCAATGAGCCCCTAATTAATCCCTTGTTTACTTGCTGTTTGGCTCTATTCTCCACAATTGAGCCTCTACCTCGAGTGCCTTCCTCTAGATCTATCCCTGGATCTTGATAGGCATCTTTCTGGCTATATTGATAGATCTTCTAGCGTCAAGTGAGGTGCAAAATCACATTGCAAGAGGGTTTCCTTCACGCTCTCTAGTTCTAATTGGTTGCAGAGCTATCCATTCCTACCTGCTAATCTCGATTGTGATAATTCTTTGATCACTACTCTGGATGTAGATCTACTCACTATGCCATGGATTTACCTATTGAAGTTTACAGATTTCAAAAGGGAACCAGCCATATGGGGGTAATGAAAGCCAAGCCCGTGGTTGATAAGAAGTGCTTCTGTCTTGCTTCTTCGCAAGAACTCATGGGGCAATGGACAAGCAATGCTATGGTGTCGTCCTCACTTGAGCCAACCTAGGAGCTCGGTCTCTTTTCTTTCTGCGTAAACTTCCCTGCTAACCTCTTTGCTTCCTTGCTAGTACTAGACTTTGATAACGATGAGTAATCACATTCACATATTGAATTAAGAGAAGGTAAGAACTATCCCGAGCAGTTAGGGCAATTCTTGGCTTGGAGAACGAAGCGATGGAAGATCGTTCTTCTCTTTTAGCTAATTTAAGAATTTCCTTGGATTTCGACAACAAAGACTTAGGAAGCTAGCTCAAAGGGGAGACTATCAAAGTCAAGTATGGCTATGGTTCAAACTCATGAATCTTTCTGGCCCCCTCCTTTTATGCTTTTTAGTTCAGCGGAAGATTGAATTAATTAACTGCGAAACAATGTCAATATGAACTGAGGAACAATAGAAGAATTCACTGTTTTACGAAAGAAGGAAGAAAAGGATGATAAACTTCGCTTGAATGATAGATTGATTTTCTTTCCTAGCTTTACTCTCCGATACATCGAGCCAAGCTTTCGCTTGCTACCATAGAAGGGAAGATAATAACCGTAAGATCGACCTTAACTTCTGTATTAGCTTGAATTCTTTCGTTCAATTGCAGTAAGAGTGGAAGACAAGTCGAGTCTATTCTGCTTTTACAGGCAGTTCATCCTTCATCTCTCAATCCGAGGAGGTCAAAGGCCGGACATGTGTTCTATATCCTCCTCTTTCTTTCTCAGGTTATTCATCGGTATCTGTCTAAGCCCAGGCAGTCAAAGTGCCGAAGCACTCTTCTCTATCTGTTGAAATCTATCTTGATCGACTTCAGGTAGTGGATGAAGGAGTACGGCTTGTATTGTAAGAGTAGGGACCTTTGATGTCCCAATCGAAGAAGGGAAGGGGATGCATCAAGGCAAGCGAAGGATAGACCGTGTACAAGCGTTAAGAGTCCTTTTTCTCCTAGGGTTAAGGAACGTAGTGTAGTTGGAAGGTAGAAAGCAAGCTAGCATAGCAAGGCAGCAATCACATAGCTCAATTTAGTGCGAACAAGAACAAAAGCACAAAGCTAAGCAAGAATGAAATTCCTTTGCTTTTGGGCATTGCATCAATAAAGTTTAGGTCGTTGGGTGTGAGCATCAAAGGTCAAGTCCAAGGATGGTAATGCTCACTCATTCATATGGGTGAGGAGCGCGGACTAGCCACGGGGCTTGGATACGCTTTCCCGATCGGATCACGGATGGTATCTGCCCACGGCATTTTGCCTTTTGAAGCCCCTCTCAATGCCCTGTTATCCATCCGATGCATTCTTTCATCTACAGTAGGCATTGAACCTGCTTTACACCGCTTTGATTCCCCTCAATCGATCAATGACTCAAGACTTAGTGAAAGGAAGCACTTCATTCTTAATATATGTTATAAGACTATGGTCTTGGTTGAAGGTTGAAAGCTCCATAGCCAATAGTCTACTAAGGCCGGTGACCTACTTCATAGAAGTACTTTTAGCAGCCTGTTATCACTATCTCACTACACGCTTTCCCCTCGACTTTGAACCGTTGGTTCTGATTTATATATGTTATTATGCACTCGATCTCCTTGCGGGTTGGATCCTCTATCAATAAGAAATCCTCTATACGAAGTCTTGCCTTATCTGATAGAACTTATCCTTAAAGTGTTGACTTTACTATGAATGAGTGTCAAGACTGAGGGCAAGGGTTGTCCCAGGTATGACAATTGAGGGAAGGAAGGCCAGGGTGTGGGCGTCCATCCCGAAGGGTAAGGCCAAAGCTTGACTTATCTGTACAAGCAGGTATGAAAAGTTATCCAAGAATGCTGTTTCAGGGCCTATAACAGGCATTGGAAGAAAGAGAAAGAACATCAGACTCGCTTTCAAGCCAAGCCCTTGTCGGTCTGTGTGTGCCTCTATCTATTGATTACGAAGACCGTTCAATCCTGTTGGCCGGCTAGGCTAAGACTCTCAAGGAAAGATACGTAAAGCAGCCAGGGTCAACCGACCGGGTCCAGCCATCCATCCCTAAGCTATAGACGAAAGAGAACAAAAAAACTATAATAGAAATATGGAATCCTTCCTATTCTCCGCAAACAACTTCCTATTTTCCGCTTACTTCCTATGACCGACCGATAATTGAAAGCATCGGCCGATACTCAAACAACAGACGGTAGAGCTCCTAACCTTTCAACTTGGATCTGCTTTCTTAGAGAACTACCAAATGAGGAAGATCGCCTGCCCAGACTTATCCTTACGGTTGGAGATCTCAATAAGGAAGAACCTACGATAAAACAAGCAAGCACTCTTGCTCCATCTTTGGTTATGGTATGGAAGGGTACTCCTTGCTCGGATCTTGTATCAGGATTCGCTTATATAGGAATATTAATCTAATAAATAGAGAGATTACGGAGATATTGCCAGAAAGGCGGGTGGTGGGGAAGGATAGACTATATATAGGAGATCCGACTTCCTCGACTGAAAGGTGAGCAACGGGGTCACCCACCCCAGGTTATAAGATCTATTAAGAAGGTGAAAGAGCTTCCCGGGACTTACAGCTCGTGAAGTGAGTCCGCTTTCTCCTTTATAACCCTTAATGCCTTCTAACGCATTCTACTAATCTTCGACCAACCTACAGTTAACAACAAGGAGAAAGTCTCAGGGTTTGATTCCTGAACCCCCCGTTGTGCCATCCTGCTCTCCAAACTACAAAGAGAAGACTGCTCCCATGCTTTCATAGACATCAAGAACAGCGAGCTGCCTTAATCTTAATATAGGTTGCCCTCTCCTAGCTATCAGAATAGGAATAGCTATTCGTGGAATAGTGCTTTAAGAAAAAAAAAAGATAGGTTTCCTGTGGTAGCAATACGCAAGAAGTAAAGAAAGGATTCCGAAAGACCGGGGACCGGTACTCAATTTAGGAAGGAATTCCCTATCTATTTATACCAGAAGAGCTATGCAACTACCTTATGAAACTACCAGACAAAGAAGGAATGCACGACTTCTTAGCGCTCAGCTTGGATCAGGAGGGGACCGGCTTTTTATGCGAGACTGCCTTGTGTCGGATAATGAACCGGTACCCTGTAGTAGACCTCCGGCCTCGGAGAATGCATTTCTATGGGGCTTAGTCGGGGAAGGGAAATGGCTAGCTCCATCGAGCCATGTTTGGGAAGAGGCGACACCCGACCAATGCGCATATATTAGTTAGAGTTCGGCATTTCATTGAGAGTTAGATCGAGTACCAAGACAGGGTTGCTCGACCCAACAGAAAAGAGTAGCCTTAGTGAACCCTTTCTAGTGTCGTGCACTTTGGTCGGGATATGGCTGCGGCGTGGGTTCTTCTCCGTCTGTGAATCGTTTCTATCAATCACTGCATAGGTTTATTTAGATAGAGACGAAGCGAAGGTGATGGGTGGCCGAATGATATCAATAGCAGGAGTGCACTACATCCCGCTCCACACACCGATGTTGCAGCCAATCCCTATCCCTATGTATAGGTAGACGCCGGACGAACAAGGTAAGGTGGTCTTTCGGTCCGCTAGCCCCAAAAAGGTAGTGTTTAGAGATATGCTTCATTCGAAATGGCTATCTCAATCTGGTGCCTGGAAGGAACGATCTTTCAGTTGCTTCTTATCCAGCCCGCGGGTGCTCCTATTGATTCCTATTATGGTTCTAGACCACTTCGGAAAAGAATAGGATTTCGTCTCTGCCCACCGCTCCGGATCGCTGCTTCAAATGCTTTTGAGTAAGCGTATCGAAATTAACAAAACATCCAGTGAGAACGTAGCCATCCAAACCAAAGATCTCACGACCAGAAACTAGCCAGGTTAGAAGGAAGAGATCCAGTATCACCAAATCAGACTTGTCGAAAGCCAAGAAAGAGATTATTCCCTGAGAGCTGGGCGATCATCTTCTGAAAACAAGAAAGAGATATTCATTAAAGCAATAAAAAGAAAAGCGAGAGGAGAGACATTGGGTTAATAAGAGACAAGAAAGCCAAGCTGCAATAGCAATCCAGACACCTTATTATCCTTTCAACGAAGGGGCAGGCGGAACTCCGAATACAATAGAGCACTTGTTAATATTGGAGGGCTATGGTGTAAAGAGAAAGAAACTGCTCTTGCAAGGGCAGCTAGTCTACTCTGATGCGAGGGAAAGGGCAGGTCGAAGACGGCTTGTAGGGTAGGTGGGATCCGATACTTTTCAAATCGGGGGCTTGCAGGTGGCATACGGAGGAGGTGAAGGGGAACCTGGGCTAAGTGATAGAGCTTTCCAGGGCAAGAGTGTCATGAGTGGGATAAGGAGTAGCAAGTAAATATTCATTAGAGGGACCTCCATCAGCTATTGAAGGTAAATAGTCAAATAAGTAAAAAAGAAAAAGGTAGAACCATTACGACGATAGATAGGACTACATCTTGCTGAAAGTACCCATCCAACAAGCAAACCCATCGGAGATGCGTCTGGTTGTAGTTCCTCTCCCTCTCTCTTACTATTTACCTTTGAGAGCCTGCTTCCTCTCTTTTAGTGTCTCTAGTCGTTAGTAGAAAAGCAGCTATCTGCTAGTAAGCTAGGAAGCTATCCTTCAATGAGTTATGAGATGTAGTCTCTTAAAGTTTGGTTATCGTGAAGTCTTCGAGCAAGCCCCTTGAAAGCAAGGAGTCGGCCCATGGCATGGATCCCTCAGTTCCCTCCCTGTTCGAACTTATTCCTTTCCGCTTCTTCTGTGTCTTTCCTTGCTTACTTCCTCTTTTGAATCCCTCTTTTAAGAGCCTCAGTAAGGGCTCAAAGCATCCGTGGAAGACTGCGGGTAGCCAGTGGGTCCAGGTTTTATCCCCTTGGCTGAAGCTAAAGCCCAAGAGCTAGAGCAAGAAGTCACTCTACTAATCCAACCATTCCTCCTCTTGTCCGACTCTGAACTCAACAACAAATAAATAAATAAACTCATAAAACTCAGTGTTCCAGAGATGTCAGTCTTCCTAAGAACACAAAGCAAGACTTCCTTAGTTCACTAAGAGATGAAAAAGGTATTCATGCTTAACACATTAGTCAAGAAAGATGGAAATTCTCTCTCTCGCAAGGTCTCGTACCTGCTATGAAAGTTCGCTGCGCTCATAAGACATTCTCGATATTGAAGTGTGTCGTGCTAGTAGCTTTCTTCTTTCCTAGTAGCTTGACTTCCTCTAGTAGCTCGGTTGTTAGGTAGCTGCTTCCTATCCTAGTAATAGTCGTTTTCTTCTTTCTTATTAGCTAGTTGGTAGTTCCTATCCCAGTAGCTAGCCTTTCCTATCCTATCTATCTGAGTAGCAGACTATTGAGTGTACTAATTCTTTGTATTCCACTGATAGTCCGCTCTTCCTGTCTATAGGGATGCAGCTTACCTTCCTTCTGTTCCAAGGCCTCTTTCAGGTTAGTTTAGATAAAAAACAGATAAGAATAGCTGAGGTAGAGTTTTGTTCCTGTTGCTAGGGTAAGAGCTAAGGATAGATAGAGGTATTACGTTAAGTATGGTATACTAACTTCGCTTACTGCGTTGTTAGTTCTTTAAGCTCTTATAGTTTTCCCTTGCTATTATGAGTTTGCTTTCTTTCGTGACTAAGCCTAATTCCTTGACTCTTCTCTCTTAAGGCTTTTTGCTTGGTTCATAAGAACCTGTGAATCGAAGTCCCTCCTCGCAAGCAAGCAAGGATGTTTTTTACTGCTTTTAGGAGCAAGCTACCTTTCCTTGCCTTTTAGTTGAATAAAGACTAGCTGCTTCTCTTTTGATAGCTATATATGTAGCTAGGGTTGGTTCGGTAATGAAATAGCTGAGGTCTCTCGACCCTTTAGTGTTAAAGCAAAAGAAGATAGATTCTAATGTATTAGCTGGTATCTGTCCTTTGTTCTTTTAGTTGGGATAGGCAGCAAGGGGAGTGATGGGATGTCTAAACTTGAGGTTTTTATTACTTTCCTTTAGGGTTATAACAAAAGAAGATAAGACAGACCCAATTAGATCGAGACAGGGCTCAAATCCTTCTGGCGCACAAAGAAAGGTTTAGCGAACTCAAATGAACCATCAGAAGAGATCAATGACTTCTGTTTAGAGATCTCAACTTCAAATTCACCGAGCGCTTCCTCATAGCGTTTAGCTACCAAAGCAATGACGACATCATCGCCTAGCACTGCGTACTTAGAAAATCGACGTCCAGGATAAGCTAATTCAGCGCAATACCACACCAAGTGAGATAAGGCAAAAAGAGGCCAAGAGGAGATCTAAGTCCAAATGGGTTGACCCGCTACAAAGGATACAAGCGGTCGATGATTCTCACGAAGAGAAAGATCAAACCTATTATGAGCAAGTGTCGTCTTAACTATAGATCCAGCCAGATTATGGTCCAACCAATATTGAACGATACTAAATAAATAGTAGAGCAGCCACCACTTGAATTCGGTGGCTGACTTCAGATCAAAGCTATAACACTTCGATGACCCTAACACCCACTTTAATGGGCGGGATTGGTTAAACGTGCCATCATTAGGTATACGCTCTAAAAGAGACATAAACTGTGGAGAGGGTAAATTGAGTTGTTATAGATAGGCGACATAGTCACTCATAAAGTCAGCTCCCACATCTCCAATGGGAACGAGGAAGAACGAGACGCTGATAGGAACGAGCTTGACCGTCTTACCAGACCTTCTATCGAACCCACCCGTCTGCCCGCTTAGATGAGCTCGCGCCGCTTGCTTCATTTTCACGCTAGCGTGCTTTATTTATCAAATCCACTTAGCGACTTTGCGAGTTGCTTGGGAAAGTGATTTCAATAGGGATAGGTATGGGCTAGGCAGGGTACAAGTCGGAGGCAAGCATAACTAAGTCGGCTCCGGTACCCCATTGTGATTTAGTATGTCTCTCTTTCGTTCCCGGTACTCGCATAAACCAAGTCGGTGCCGGCGACACTGCGATTCTATTTCACTCTTCCTCACTTCTAGTGAGTTGACCATGCCTAGCTTCTTTCTTCCAAACTTATGGAAATAGCCCCTTCAAGCAATGGGGAAGCAAGCGGGTCATGCGACGGATGCAAGCTGGTGCCGGTGATGGTGAGTTCACAGAAGGAAGTGAGTTCCTTTCGACCA